GAATTAGATTGGATAGCCGGACGGGGAATCTAATGAAATTTTTAGTTGCGGAAAGGTCGGAAGATACTTTGTATACATACTCATGAAAGTCTTTGAGTACTCCAGGATTCATTCAATATTAATTAGATTGAATGGATAATTGGCTTTGACTTATTTATATATGTATTTATTTATTTGTATTTATTTGAATATATAAAGAATATATAAATATTTTTAAATCTTTTACTTATATTGAACTTAGATTTATTTATAATATAAATTGAAAAATAGAAATTATGAATAAAGTACAAAAAGAAATTTTTACTTTAATCTCTAATCAAGAACGTAATAGGACGTCTTCGATTGTTTCATAGAGCCAATAGGAGACGTAGATCAAATGGGAAAAATGGGAAAGAAAAAAATAGGGGTATGCCCTAGATAGTGATCTATCTTGATTCTATATTTTTATACTTTTTACTTAATAAAATGAGGGCACCAAAAGAAAGAATAGGTTTTATTATTACTACATGTTAGTAACATTCCTTTGATACTTCAAAGGCTAAGGCTGTCTCCGCGTATTTTGCTGGTGCTTAATGTTTTCCGATTATACAAGAAATCTTATAATTATAAGAACGTGTTATAATTGGATTTATTGGATTGTTTCATCAACAGTGTTGGGTTAGAACCCCCCGTTGACTCTCCGCCAATGATTTTTTTATTATTAGTGAACAGTAATTGAATAATTCCTTCATATTCATAGAGATAGAGGACATAATTCACATGGATATAGTAAGTCTCGCTTGGGCTGCTGTAATGGTAGTCTTTACATTTTCCCTTTCACTTGTAGTATGGGGCAGAAGTGGACTCTAGAAGTACTACTAATTGAATTTAGGAATCAAACTGTATCAATTTTTTTATAGATCTTTCTGCAAAGCCTTTTTTTTTATTTGAATTTCACTGTTTGTATTTCGAAAGGAATACAAATGGTAGGGAATTGATTCCAACCGTATTCTTCATAACTTTTCTATTTCGATGAACCGACTCTTACCAAAGTTATATATGGGAAATGGGGAAGAACGGAACCCTTTTTTGTTTTTCCCTTTACTGTTCAAAGAAAAAAGAAATCTGTTATTACATGGATACCCTTATGGGAAACAACATAGTGTGGGAAACAACATAGTGGTTGTCCAACGAGATACTACAACTACACATAATAAAACATTGTCTTGGGCGAGTCACATATTGCGCACTTACCGCTTGTTTTATTATGTGGTTTATTATTGTATAAATTTTATTTAGGCTGTGCTTGCTTTATTGAACTCATTTCATATCATGGTTCAAACGTTAAAATCGGTGAGGTTTACTAATCCTTTTCGAAATCCGAAGAAGTTCCCACGGAACCCCCCGGATCCTATGTCAACTGCTCAATCAATTACTTCTTTGTCGGAATGCTAACAAAAAGATTACTTGCTTTTATTTTACCCATACCCTTTTCTCCTTCATTGATTTTATTCTTTCTTTCAATGGATATCGGGATTCATATTAAAAATAATCCGAAATACAGGAATTAGAATCGTAAGAATAAGAGCTGTCTTTCGATTATTTCAGATTATTAATTGGAATCAACACAAATCAAATAGAACTAGATGAAGAAATAGAATTGGGACACGACACTATGTAATTATATAGATGGAATTGATAGCTATATATATGAAGATAATAATGTAGATTAATATATATTAAATTAACCTGTATCTTCAGACAGTAAACTTTATACAGTACAATAACAATACTAGATAGTATGGTAGAAAGATTCATATTTTTCTTTCTACCATACTATCGTCTCTCATAGAACACTGCTGATTCTATTTCGCTCATTTCATTCATTTAAGACGCGAAATTGGAATCTTTTTCGTTTTATTTCTTTTCTTCAATCATTGATAAGAACTAAAAAGTCAAGTTTAATTCAAATTAATCGCTCTGACTTACTGTTTTTACGTATATTATAAGTAAAAAAGCAGTAGGAACTAGAATGAACAGTGCAGTAGCAATAAATGCAAGAATATTTACTTCCATAATTTCATCGTTTCATTTTTCTTTAATTGGCAATAACTCGGGATTTAATCCCATAGAGATGATAAATCTTTCGTCTGTAAATTCAATGGGATGAATTACGTCTCGATGTAATCGAATCGATCAATATCATGAATAACAATATCTGGGCTATCAAATCGATTCATCGTCAAGAATTGAATAGTATAACATAGGAAGATCTTTTATCCATACCGAATTCAAAGGTTGATTCCTGATCCAATCAAAAATTCCTTTAAATTAATTTCTCTTTTTATTTATCATTCTTTTCTATAACTTACCGCCTTCCTTGTACAATCATCTGATCCTTGTACAACCATCTGATGAAGTATCATCTAACCGCCTTTACACTTACCTTACCATTGATTTTAACCAAACCCAAACAAACAATCGAATCGAAATGAAAAAAAAAAATAAGAGGGATCCCGCTGGTAATGCAATTCTGCTATTTGTACTCCCTTTCACAGAAAAATGGAGAGACGAATTGATGTATTTTTTTATTGGATTTGGATCCGTCGGGACTGACGGGGCTCGAACCCGCAGCTTCCGCCTTGACAGGGCGGTGCTCTGACCAATTGAACTACAATCCCAGGGAAATAACATAATAAAATAAAGTGTACAGTATACCTATTCTTAATGATTTCATTCAAACCCTTTCGACTTAGATTTTCGATTAGAATTGCCATGTTGGAATAGAGAAGTGAGTGATATATTGATATCCATATGGATATGCACCTTAGCGAAAGCGGCATGGATTACTAATAATCTTTTCGTTATTGCCAAATCAATTGGATAATCAATCTTTCAATGAAAAAGTTCTTTTTTCTTTATTTTACTCTTGTCCTTAGCCTTTACACTTACCGATCCAGATATGAATCTAGATCATTAGAAAAATCATAATTTGTTAAAAAAAAAAATAAATTAAATTTAAATAGAGTAAATAAATAGTGGCAGAGATATATCAAAAAATTGGACTTTTTTTTTTTTACTATTGGGATCGAGCATTTCGGGAAACCAACAAATGGGTTATATCGTTTCATGGCAGATCGGCGAATTATTGGGCCGAGCTGGATTTGAACCAGCGTAGACATATTGCCAACGAATTTACAGTCCGTCCCCATTAACCGCTCGGGCATCGACCCAGGAAGAATCAATTTCAGGCTTATTGATAATCCACGATCAACTTCCTTTCGCAGTACCCTACCCCCAGGGGAAGTCGAATCCCCGCTGCCTCCTTGAAAGAGAGATGTCCTGAACCACTAGACGATGGGGGCATACTTGCCCGACCGCCATCATACTATGCTCATAGTATGAATAGTTTTTTGAAATTGTCAATATAATAGAATGGGAATGGTATGACTCAATACAAAGGATAGTACTTTTCGGTGAGTAATTTGTCTACCAGAAAGGGGGATTAAACTCCATTCTTCCGCTTTCATTCATTGATTCACTCATTGTTAAGATTAGGCGGGCATATTTCTACCTCACACTAAGACAGGAAATTCAAATAAAAAAAAAAAAACGATAAATTTGAAAATAGGGGAAGAGGGATCAATAAGTTATTGAATTTTTTTCTCTAATTTTTTTTGGTTCAGAGGACAGGCCGAATCTCTTTATCAACGATTGCCTTCGATAAACTATTTCGAATCTATGTTGAATTGGTAGGTACATGTATTAATCAAATGAATTTCGTTATAATGGAAAATAATGGAAATTAGGGTGGGTCGGTCTGGAAACAATGCATTACATTAATATTTATCAAATACAATATCAATAAACCTTTTTTTTACCTATACTTACTAGGTCAATCAAATTGAGCGTTCCTGAATGAACCACTATGCGTTTAAGATATATCTATTACATAGATTATAACGTATAAACGCATAAGATATGTCTATAGACATATAACATATAATAAGTATATACACTAAACTCATAGTAACTAGCGGTCAGGAATTGACGTAAACGGGCCCCTTTAACTCAGTGGTAGAGTAACGCCATGGTAAGGCGTAAGTCATCGGTTCAAATCCGATAAGGGGCTTTGGTTTTTTCATAAAACTCCAGCGGTAGTATTCCTATTTATAGAGATATTGTTGTCATTTGTAATAAAAAAGTAACAAACCATAAAATGGAATATAATTTGAATATTGAAATTTTATTAAATACTAATGAAGTGAAGTATAGTAATTATAGTTATAAAGTTGAACATTTGTTATCATGTTTATTATATTGTTATAAATATTATAATGATAAGTTTATAATGAATAATTCTAAGTTGTCTACTTGAATCTCCAAATATTCCTATTACTTTGTTCTATTATTCCAATCAAATCAATTAAATTAGAAATCAACAAAAGAAAAAGTAAGTGGACCTAACCCATTGAATCATAACTATATCCACTATTCTGATATTAAAACTCGATAGAGATAAAATTGGAAGAGTGGATCTTTTTTTTTTTCATTTTCATATTTCTTTGGATTACGCGGGAATCTGTCGATATTTCCGATTAAATCTTCTTGTTTCTCGATGTTATATAGCAATGCTATTCCCTTACTTTACAGCGAAAGATTTATTCCAAGCACAACATAAGAATAAGAGGCGTTTAAAATATCTTTCTTTGATTCCAGCACACAAGACAAAATCACTTTCTATTTTATCATATGTATGTTTTATAATTTATAATGTATATTATATATTTTATATATTTAGATAGATATCTATCAGATCGTGGTTTCATGTAACAAATATTTATGGATACATATGATATTTTTGTTCCGATAATGGAATGTAAAATGGATGCAAGAAAGAGACTTTGATTTATAGTCTCCTGTTATTAAATTCAATACACTATTAATTTATAATTTAATTAAATATATAAATAAATGAAATATAAATAATACTAAATAATAGAATAAAATAAATAGAATAG